TCAAGGCGGAAGCTGCGGGTTCGAGCCCCGTCAGTCCCGACGGATCTATTAAGTACATCAATTCACCTCTCCCTTTTCTGTCAAAGGGGGCACAGTGGGCAGAATTTCATTCCCAAGGGGGTTCTTTTTTCTTTCCTTTGTCATTTCGCATTTCTCATCAAATAAATAGGGGGATTTTCATTATTTCAACTCCTACAGATTGGTAGGAGAAAGACATATTTAGTACAATTATTGAGAGCATTCTAGTCCGGATTCCATGAGATACTGAGTCTGCTTTTTCGATTGTTCCCAATTCATGGAATGGAATAGAGGACTATATGTTTCTTGGGCGCACAGACCCAAATTGAATTCATTTCTTGTACAATACAAAATGAATTTCACATTAACAGAATTTCATTTCCCTGATAGAATACTTTTCCAGATTCAAAAATCCCCCCTTCTGACTTCGGTTTTGTTTGTGTAACGGCAATTACTAATGTGAAGTTGAAAAATCTATTTCATTCAAATTGTACGCTGAGCTTTTGGTATAGGTATCCCAGTACGAATAACCTAAGGAGGGAGGGTAAAAGAAAAATAAAGATCAATATCCCACCCCCTTTAGCTTAGCAAGTAGCAGGGGAATAAATCCATTTTCCCTTCCTATTTTGATATTTTTTTAGAGGGCTCGTCGAAGAACGAACAAACCCCAAACTAAAATAGTTAGTTTGATGGAATATTCCATCCTTTATCCCGGGACTCCTCTTTATCACACTTCTTTGTCTTCCAAGAAAACTAGATCATTAAAAAAAAACGGAGTTTAGAACGTAACTCCCTTCTTTTTCCACTTCGCTTCGATTGTTTGTTGGGGGTTTGTAACTAATGGAAACGGGCGGGTGGTCGGACGATACTTTATCCGATGATTGTACAAGGAGGACGTAAGGTAGGTTATAGATAAAGAACAGAAAAGAATGCGAAATAAAGAAATTTTGGATTCGGTATGGATAAATGATCTTCCTATGTTATACTATTCAATTCTTGACGACGAATTGGTTTGATAGCTCAGATATTGTTATTCATGATATTGATCTGATTTCAAGATCATCGAGAGGGAATTCATTCATTGAATTGACAGGAGAAAGATTTATTATCTCTATGGGATTAAATCCCGAGTTATTTTGAAGTAAAAAAACGATGAGATTATGGAAGTAAATATTCTTGCATTTATTGCTACTGCACTGTTCATTCTAGTCCCTACTGCGTTTCTACTTATCATTTACGTAAAAACCATAAGTCAAAATGATTAAGGAGTTAATGGTTAAACAAATCAAATGAAAAGGATTCTAATTTTGTGTCTTAAATGAAATGAGCGGACTATAACCGGCAGTATTCTATGAGATCCGATAGTAAGGTAAGAAAGAAATAGATGAACCCTTCTTTCTTACCATACTATCTATTAGTGTTAGTATTATTGTAGTGTATAAAGTTATACAGCGTATAAAGAAAGTTGTACTTTAGAATCTAATAAAGATAGAGGCTAAATATAAATCAATCTACAATATTATCTTCATATATGTAGATATCAATTCCATTTATTTCATATATTTATTTCATATATAGAATGGACATAGGACCCAATTCTATTTCTATTTCTTTGATACATCTATTTGTTTCGAGCAATCCGAAATAATCGTCTGACTCTTATAGTTCGAATTTCTAGATTTTTGATTATTTACACTATGAATTTTAGGATCTATCGAAAGAATCAAATCAATGCAGGAAAACCGATATGGGCATATATTAATAAAATCAAATAGTCATTTTTTTTAGCATTCCGAAGAAATAATTGATTGAGCCATTGACAGGAGTTCTGTGGGCACTTTTTCGGATTTCGAAGAGTAAACCTCACAGATTTTTAACGGTTGAACCATGATATGAAATGCGTCGATAAAATCGAAATTCCGAAAAGGAAAGGAAAAATAATAGAAAATAATAAAAAAAGGAAAATGCGCAATATGTGACGCCCCTAAGGCAAGATCTTCTTTTATTATGCATAGTATCTCATTAGACAACCACTATGTTTCTATTCTTTCTCATATAAAGTGCGTATACACTTAACAAAACGACTTCCTTTTTGAAGAGTAAAAGGGGAAAGAAAGGGGGATCGGGTCTTCCTCAGTATCCATCTATCATTCTGGTAAGAGCCCATTCATTGAAATAGAAAAGTTAGGAAGAATTAAGTTGGACTAAATTTTCTATCATCTGTATCCCTTTCCTTTCGAAACACAAACATGGGAATCCGTGAAATATCTCTTTGATTGAAAGCGTATTAGTCATATAATACATTATTCCACCAGAATCCAATGGAATTTCAAAATGAAGATATATTCGATTTTTTTCTTTTTAAAGAGTTCAAACCGCCTTGCAGAACGACCTATAAAACAATTGATAGAGTTTGATTCCTCAACCCAATTAGTAGTACCTTTAGAGCCCACTTCTTCCCCATACTACGAGTGAAAGGGAAAATGTAAAGACTACCATTAAAGCAGCCCAAGCAAGACTTACTATATCCATGTGAATTATGTCCCCGATCTTGATGAAGGAATTATTCCATTATTGCTCACTAATAATAGTGGAATCAATGGCGCAGAGTCAAAAAGGGATTCTGACCGAAGACTATTGATGAACCAATTCAACAAATCCAATTCTAAAAAATTCCTATATGATTTGAAATCCGGAAAGACTAAATACAAGTAAAATATGCAATGATATCTCAAGGAACTCTTATTAATGGAACATGTAGGAATAATAAGGCCTATTCTTTTTTGTTAACCTTTATAAGTAAAGTAAAAAAGCATAATCATAGATCACTATCTATTCCATACCTCTATTTCCCTTTTGATCTAATTCATACCATCTCCCGAATGTTTCGCAGAGACAGTTCGGAGATGGTATCTCATATTCTTGACGAGAGGTTGCTGAAAAGAAATTTTTTTTGCACTTTTTCTATATCTATTTTATTTAAAGTAAATTAAAAATCCAATCTAATATTGATTGAATGCCTGAACATTCAGAGATTCTCGTGAGTCCATATATTCCATATATAAAGTATCTAAAGGATCTTCCCCCCTCTCCATAACTACTAATGGAATTCCATTTCCTATCCGGCTATCCAATGAAATTCAAGACCCAGTCCGTAGACACTACATTAGTAGTAGAAAGATTAGCAGTAGAAAGGAATCGAGAAGTCTTGAGAGCCCTTCCCCCATTCGAATCTTTCCTTGAATTCTAGATCCAAAGATTTACAATCTTTTAGAAAACCCCCAGATCCGATGCGTAGAAGCAAACAAGTATCAACAGTCCATTTCTTCTACTTCCGCTGGGGAATAATTTGGAGAGTTCTATCAGCGGAACAGAATCAGAGATTTTGAGCCTTTTTTTGTTGATCAGGCGACACCCGGATTTGAACTGGGGAAAAAGGATTTGCAGTCCCCCGCCTTACCACTCGGCCATGCCGCCAAATTGATACAAAATAGATGAAAATTTTCCCCTTCGGGTTGGAGTACGGAACTTCTTTTTTTATTGTACTTGCATCTTAATCCTCCTTTTCTTAATCCCTTTCCTAAAAGAAACCCTCCTCCTCTTTATTTATTTTTTTCTTTTTGGTTGGATTTGATCCAACCCTTCGATTGATTGTATAGTATCTCAAAACACATAATGCCTAAAAATTTCCCCTCCCCTTTCTATTAATATTTAAAAGGGCGGATTTTCAGTCATAAAAAAAATTATGACAACTTGGAACCGTTAACTATTGACTGCTGCCTGCGAATTCGTGAACTAGTTTTTGATTTGAATCTCCAATTGTGTTTTCCTAATGACATAATCAAAAAGTTGGCACATAACATATCAGTGTTGATTCGTTTCAATCCAAAATCCTTCTCAATTTCAATTATAACAACAATTATGAGTATATGTAAACCCCAGAACAGAAATTGTTACACAGATATCTAATCGAATTGGGTATCTTATTTATATATGTTGCCTATAGGAAATTATCAGAAAATTATCGTGCTTCAGTTTTTCGTGGAATAGAAAATAGAAACTTTGTTTTGATAGAGCACGGAAATAAAGGAGAAGACGGATCTATAGATAGCTCTATCTGCACGTGTTTAATAAATCCAGCCCTTCTTAGATACTTTGATACTTTACAATTCTAACTTTCTCCAAAAGATCAAATACCGAATCCATTTAGTTGTCTGGTATGCAAGTTGATTGGAATATGGAATAGCATAATAATGCTAGGAATGGAATCCGTTTTGATATTCTATACAAAATCCCATAATCATAATATAGTAAGCCTAAGTGGCACAATTCTCTTTCTAGGAATGTTTTATCAACCCCTTTCCATTTGTATCTGTTGCAAATTCTAATTTGAAATAGAAAATTCTCTTTCTTCCGCCGTTCATACGTATTTCATACATTCCATATCTGGAATGGAGTCAAATTTCATGCGATTCAGTAAACAGAATCTAAATTCTACCGTTACTAGATCATCTATATGATTCGATGAAGAATGATCTAATAATGGGATTTTTTGAGAAATAGGAAATTCAAAATGCTCCAGGATGGAAATGAGGGAATGTATACAATACCCGGGTTGAATCAAATACAATTTGAAGGATTTTGTAGGTTCATTGATCAGGGCTTGATGGAAGAACTTTCTAAGTTTCCAAAAATAGAAGATACGGATCAAAAAGCGGAATTTCAATTATTTATGGAAACATATCAATTTGTAGAACCATTGATAAAAGAAAGAGATGCTGTGTATAAATTACTCACATATTCTTCTGAATTATATGTATCCGCAGGACTAATTTGGAAAACCCGCAGGGATATGCAAGAACAAACAATTTTAATTGGAAACATTCCTCTAATGAATTCTCTGGGAACTTCTATAGTAAAGGGAATGTATAGAATTGTGATCAATCAAATATTGCAAAGCCCGGGTATTTATTACCGGTCAG